AATGAATTAGATTCTCTAATGTTTTGACCTAATGGAATGACAATATTAAATTGAATTTTCTTTTTTTTTTTTTATAGTAGAAGTAGAATAAATATAGTAGAAGTAGAATAAATTTTTTTGTATACTGAATTAGAATTCTAAAATAGAGTACTTTTTTTTGTATTTGAAAAAGAATAAACACAAGTACACGATTTCACCTTTCTTTTTAGTATGTTTTATTATTTTTAGGATGGGGATTCCTATTTTCCCCATCAATTCAAAAATTCGAAAATATCATTTTTTTTTTTCATTATAAAAGATTTTTTTTTTTTGAAATACAGTACAATTATGATAGAAATTGCAATTTTTATATTTTTATTATTTGCCCATTTTGGCTCAATACTTAACAATATTTAATTGGTTTGTTAAATTTTAATCAAAATTGGTTACACAAATACACAACTAAACCCCTGACAATTAATCCAAAACTATGAAAATAATTACATAAATCTCTTGTGTATATCACTAAATTTGTAATACAAAAAAATTCTAGTTTTTTTTCTCCATAAAAAAAATGCATTTTTTTATTAGATTCATAAAATAAATCATCTAAATGAGAAATGAATTATTAAATTCAAAAATGGAAATGAGAAAAAGCATTTTCTTTTGAGTTCGATTCATGAATTGAAGTCATAACTATCACGTTACAACAGTTACATTTTAGTCAATCCTAAACTAATAAATCATCAAAACCCGATTGTATTTGTTAAAGGATTGGTAAGTTAAGTTAAAGGATTGGTAAGTTAAATAAAATCGGCACGCTTATTCCTTAGAATTCTAAATTCTAATAAAATAATAAATCTAAGTACAAAAAGTACAAAAATAAAGTAAAGACTATTGAAAATGGTACGTTAAAATCCTAAAATTTTGAACCAAGTTTTTATTCATCAATTTGAATGTTTCCTAAAAAAATATTGCATTGAATTGACTACTTCAATCTCGACAATTGAATAAAAAAAAGTTATTATGATTTCAAGCAAGCCGCTATGGTGAAATCGGTAGACACGCTGCTCTTAGGAAGCAGTGCTAGAGCATCTCGGTTCGAGTCCGAGTGGCGGCATGCCATCTTCTAATCTAAACGAATAAGTCCTATAAAATCGAAAAGAAAAGTTCGATAATGAATTCAATTCCTTATTTCCATTATTATAATTAATTAAGTAAGTAAGTAAGGCTCCTTCCCTTTTTTAATTTTATTTTTTAATTTTAATTATTTAATTAAAAAGAAATTTATGATATTTTCAACTTTAGAGCATATCTTAGCTCATATATCCTTTTCAGTCGTTTCAATTGGAATTACAATTCATTTAATAATCTTATTAGTTGATGAAATCGTAGGACTATATGATTCGTCCGAAAAAGGCATGATAGCGACTTTTTTTTGTATAACAGGATTATTAGTTACTCGTTGGATTTATTTGGGACATTTACCATTAAGTAATTTATATGAATCATTAATCTTTCTTTCCTGGAGTTTCTCCATAATTCAGATGGTTCCGTATTTTAAAAAACATAAAAACGATTTAACTTTCAATTTAAACGCAATAACCGCGCCAAGTGCTATTTTTACCCAAGGTTTTGCTACTTCGGGTCTTTTAACTGAAATGCATCAATCCGAAATATTAGTACCTGCTCTCCAATCTCATTGGTTAATGATGCACGTAAGTATGATGGTATTGGGCTATGCGGCTCTTTTATGCGGATCATTATTATCACTAGCTCTTCTAGTCATTACATTTCGAAAATTCATAAGGATTTTGAGTATTCAATACATTAGCGACAAAAACAATGTTTTACCAAACACTTCTTTTCTTTCTTCTCGGAATTATTACAGGTTTCAATTCATTCAACAATTGGATCTTTGGAGTTATCGTATTATTAGTCTAGGGTTTATCTTTTTAACCATAGGTATTCTTTCGGGAGCAGTATGGGCTAATGAAGCATGGGGCTCATATTGGAATTGGGATCCAAAGGAAACTTGGGCGTTTATTACTTGGACCCTATTTGCAATTTATTTACATATTCGAACAAATCAAAATTTGGAAAGTGTAAATGCCGCAATTGTAGCTTCGATAGGTTTTCTTATAATTTGGATATGTTATTTTGGGGTTAATTTATTAGGAATAGGGTTACATAGTTATGGTTCATTTACATCTTGAACATCTTGAAAAAAGTACTTGACAAATACAAAACAAAGATAGTACAGCATAAGTGTCTATATAAAAAAACTTCATGTACGCCATCAAAAACCCTTGGAATTACTTCATTTCCATTCCTTGACAAAGGGTTTTCGATGGCTTACATATTTGCTTGAAATAGAATTCCAATTTCTTTTGTTTTTTATTTTACTTAAATTTAAGAGAAGAAAAAAGACTTATTTTTTCATTGTACAACAAATGATTTTAAAAATCAAATCATAGGATTTCTTTTTTTTTTGAGTTGACTCATAAAAACTATCGATAAAAATAATTAGCTAAAATAGCTTCGACTTTGTCAACTGATAGTGAGAAAACGAAATCTGGATAAATACCAATAGCTATTACAGGTAGAAGGATAGAGATCGAAACAAATAACTCTCGCGGTCCAGAATCAACAAAATAAGAGTTTGGAGCATTAAAAGTTAAAAACTTGTATCCATAGAACATCTGGCGTAACATAGATAATGAATAAATAGGAGTTAATATCATACCAATTGCCATTACAAAAGTAATTAGTATTTTTGTCATTAAAAGATATTTTTGGCTAGTAAGTATTCCAAAAAAGACTATCAATTCTGCAACAAAACCGCTCATGCCCGGTAATGCAAGAGAAGCCATTGATAAAATACTGAAAGTTGCGAATATTTTCGGAATTGTGATAGCCATTCCGCCCATTTTGTCGAGATAAACAAGACGTATTCTATCATAACTCGTTCCTGCCAAGAAAAAAAGCGCAGCACCAATAAATCCATGAGAGATTATTTGTAAAATGACTCCATTGAGTCCTGTATCGCTTATAGAACCAAGTCCTATAATTATGAAACCCATATGAGATACGGAGGAGTAAGCTATTCTTTTTTTTAAATTATGTTGCCCGGGAGATGCTGAAGCTGCATAGATTATTTGAATTGTGCCTATTATCATCAACCAAGGAGAAAATATAGAATGAGCGTGAGGAAATAATTCCATATTGATCCGAACCAACCCATACGCTCCCATTTTTAATAAGATTCCAGCTAGAAGCATACAAGTACTGTAATGTGCCTCTCCATGAGTGTCTGGTAACCATGTATGTAAGGGTATAATCGGCGATTTGACAGCAAAAGCAATAAAAAATCCAAGATAAAATAGTATTTCCATTGCTACAGGATATGATTGATTGGCTGATGTTTCAAAATTTAATGTTGGTTCATTAGAACCATATAAACAAATACCCAGAATTCCTATTAATAAAAAAGCAGAACTTCCTGCAGTGTACAAAATAAATTTTGTAGCTGAATACAAACGTTTCTTTCCCCCCCACATGGATAGAAGTAGATAAACTGGAATTAATTCTAATTCCCACATGATGAAAAAAAGTAAAAGGTCTTGAGAAGAAAATGGTCCTATTTGACCGCTATACATTGCTAACATCAGGAAATGGAATAATCGGGAATCTCGAGTAACCGGCCGAGCCGCTAAAGTAGCTAAAGTGGTGATAAATCCCGTTAGCAAAACGGGTCCTATAGAAATTCCATCTATTCCCAATCTCCAGTAAAAATCAAAAAAATCGATCCATTTATAATTTTCTATTAATTGGATTAATGGATCGTCCAATTGGAAATGATAACCAAATGTATAGGTTGTTAGAAGGAGTTCTATTATACATATACAAAGAGTATACCATCTAATTACCTTATTTCCTCTATGAGGAAGAAAGAAAATTAAGGAACCCGCAAAGATTGGAAAAAATACAACTATCGTTAACCAAGGAAAATAATTCGTGGTAAAAATAAAATACACTTGGACCAGAAAAACCCGTGCTCAAAAATATATATATTATTTTTTTTTGTTATTTTGTTTTGAGCGCGGGTTTTTGCTCGGTAAAGGTAAAAAAAAAATCAAATGGATTCGTATTCGAGTAGGTTTTTTGGAATGTATCAATAAGCTAGACCCATACTTCGAGTTGTTTCATGCCATAAATAAACTCGAACACTCAAGAAATCAGTTGGACAAGCGGATTCACATCTCTTACAACCCACACAGTCCTCTGTTCTTGGAGCAGAAGCAATTTGCTTAGCTTTACACCCATCCCAAGGTATCATTTCTAATACATCTGTGGGGCAGGCTCGGACACATTGAGTACACCCTATACATGTATCATAAATCTTTACTGAATGTGACATTGGATCTATAATTTTTTTTTTTTTAATCAGAAATTTTCGATCTAGTAAACTTGTAAATGAATCATATATTTAGACACCAGATGAATCAATGATTTATCAGAATTTTTTTAATCAATTTACTTCTGAATCAATTCATGGGAAAGAGCCAAGATACTTTGATTTCTTACATTTTCGCAAACCTGATCATAGATTATGTATAATACATGCTAATTCGAATTTAGCAATATTCTAATTTATATGCTAATTTATATGATTAATACTACTTATCATTAATACTACTTATTCAACAAATTAGATTGATTGATACGAATTGATTTTCGGTTACGATAAATTGACGAAACAATTGCTGGTCCAATAGCTGCTTCAGCGGCTGCAATAGCTATAACAAAAATGGAGAAAATATTTCCTTTTAATTGGCGACTATCAAAAAAATCAGAAAATGTTACGAAATTTATATTAACCGCATTCAGTATAAGTTCAAGGCACATAAGGGCTCTAACCATATTTCGGCTCGTGATCAATCCATAGATACCGATACAAAATAAGTAAGCACTCAAAACAAGTACATGTTCGAGCATCATTGACCAACTCCTTATCAATTTCAATTGATTTCAATATAATATGAACAAAAATTCGACGGATTCAATTGACTAGAATATAAAAAAGTACGGAATAAAGGAATATATTAGTAATAGATCAAATAAAAAAATTTCTATTTTATCTTTGAATTTTAGACATAAACAATCTTGAATTTGAATTGAAGGGAAATAAATGTGATAACACAGAATTTCATTTTTTTTTTGATTCTTGTTGCTTATTTTAGAAATTTATTATTGGCGCGCCACGGCAATTGCACCTATCAAAGCAACTAAAAGAATTATCGAAATGAATTCAAATGGAAGAAAAAAATCTGTTGATAAATGAATTCCAATTTGTTGACTATTACTTATCAAATCTTGCTCTACAATCTGGTTTGATCTTGTAGTCCAAATAATTCCGTACCATGACGTATCCGTAATAGTAGTCATTAGTAAAAGAAAAATACTTGTACAAACCAAGAAAGTAACCGTATCTCCAATGGTCCAAAGAGTAAAATCCTTGGAATATTCTGAACCATTCATGAACATCACAGCAAATATGATTAAAACATTTATAGCTCCTACGTAAATAAGGAGTTGTGCAGCAGCTACAAAATATGAATTTAATAGAATATAGAATAAGGATATACAAACAAGAACCAGTCCCAATGAAAAGGCAGAATAAATTGGGTTAGTAAGTAATACTACTCCTATACCTCCGAATATAAGACCTAATCCCAGAAAGACTAAAAGAAAATCATGTATTGGTCCAGGTAAATCCATTATATATATAAAATAATAGATAAATAAATCGAAATGTTTTTCATGACCTTATTGAAACCAGCCCAGAAAATATTTTTGATGATTCATAAAAAATTCCTAATTGAATTAAATCCTAAGGGTTGTGAATTAATGTGGATCCAATTATTGGACTAATTTCATTTTTATTTGAAAGAGTAGTTCAAATCCAAAACTATATATTTATATTTTGAAAAAAATTCCCGATATATGAATTAATAGATTTTCTGAATTAATAGATTTTCAATCCAAATTAAGACATGATTCTTACTAACTAATCAATAGTTGGAATTTTTAGTTATTGACCAAACAAAACAAAAAATTATTATTTATATATCAAAATCGAATCTTAGTAATTCCACAATTTTCTTTAATCTTTAATCAAGAATCAAGGGATTTGCTTATGAGGCGAATTCAAAATTGTTCGAATTGTATAATCGTCAATTACTGACATTGGTAAACGACCCAAGGCAATTTGATTATAATTCAATTCATGACGATCATAAGTAGAAAGTTCATACTCTTCAGTCATTGATAAACAATTTGTTGGACAATACTCAACGCAGTTACCACAAAATATACAGATTCCGAAATCAATACTATAATTAAGTAATCGTTTCTTACGAATATCAGTTTCCAATTTCCAATCAACGACGGGTAGATCTATAGGACATACACGAACACATACTTCACAAGCAATACATTTATCAAATTCAAAATGGATTCGACCGCGGAAACGCTCCGCGGTAATTAATTTTTCATAAGGATATTGAATAGTTATGGGTAAACGATTTACGTGGGATAAGGTAATCGTGAAACCTTGACCAATGTACCTTGCAGCTCGTACTGTTTGTTGACCATAATTCATGAACCCAGTTACTAGAGAGAACATATCGGGAATATATATGAATAATTTTATGTTTGTTTTTTTCTCTTGTTTGATCCAAATTGTGAATATAGGATATCACTTTACAGTGAAAAGAGTTGGAAAGAAGTTGTTAATAATAGATTTCCAAGAGAAATAGGTAAAAGAAATTTCCATCCAAGATTTAATAGTTGGTCTATTCTTAGCCTAGGTAAAGTCCATCTTGTTGTGATAGAAATGAACAAGAACAAATATGTTTTAGCTAATGTAATGAAAATACCAATTGTCGGTCCAAAAACGACATATGTTTTATTTATTTCAAAAAGCTCAGAAACAAATCTATACGGAATAGAGATATTCCAACCGCCCAAGTAAAGAACTGTTACAAATAATGAAGAAACTAATAAGTTTAGATAGGAAGCAACATAAAATAACCCAAATTTGATACCCGAGTATTCGGTTTGATAACCTGCTACTAATTCTTCTTCTGCTTCTGGTAAATCAAAAGGTAATCTTTCACACTCTGCTAGGGAAGAAATTAGAAAAATGATAAACCCTATAGGTTGACGCCACAAATTCCACCCCCAAAAACCATATTTGGATTGAGCCTCAACTATATCAACGGTACTTGAACTATTAGATAATCATAGTCGATGATACTATTACTGTTTCCATCGCTAGTACAGAACCGTACATGAGATTTTGACCTCATACGGCTCCTTGAAGACCATAAATAAATCTAAGGACCGGGTATTTTATCTTGATATGTTTCTAAGATAGATAAGGTCAAAATCTATCGTACGATCCTGAATTAGATCAATTCAATTCTGTCTGTTATGGTTTGGTTTAACAATAATATTTTTTTTTTTTAATAATTATAAAATAATATAGAATAAAAATAAAATAATATATAATAAAATTAATAATTATAAATAATATATAATAAAATTATAAATAATATATAATAAAAGAATAAAAAATAAAATAATCTATAATAAAAAATAGAAATTCTATCTAAAACTAAAATAAAGAGTAATAAATAAATTACTAAATTATATACTATAATAGTATAAATTATATACTAAATTATATAATAAATACTAAATTATATAATAAATACTAAATTATATAATAAATACTAATAATCTAAATAATAACTCCAATTTAAAGTACTTCTGAATTGATCTCATCCTTTCTTTATCTTTAAAATAGTTTTACTTTCTTGAATAATTAAAAAAAAAAAGTTCTTTAGTGATTAATAATTTCATTTTTCAGTAAAATACTCCTTTGTAAAAATAGAAATAACCCAGCTTTTTTTTTTTCACTTACAGAAAAAAATTTATACATTCCATTCCTTCATGAATTAGGGTCCTTCAGGAATTATGCCACAAATTCTATCTATACGAATATGGATATAGAAAGGAAAGAATCAAAGTAAACAAAGATCTTTTTTATTTTCTAATGTAATTGGATTCTTTTCTATATATATATATTTTCGTTTCTATTCTTCTTTCTGTTTCTGAGAAATAAGGGACTTTAAAAATGAAAATAAAAGGAAAGGATTATTTCGTTTCAAATAGTCATTTATTTAATCCGTGGATAGGAGCATACTCTGGATCGGAATTGTGGGTAGTACTGCCTGATCATTTCTACTAACTTAAAGCCCCAATTAATATTCTTTGTATATTATGTATGCAGAAAAATATCTTTTTGTATAATTAACATAATTGCTATTACTAATCCTTTGCGTATATTGGTGTTTCTAACTATCCACTCGTTTTTGTTCAATCGTACGTTATGGTAATATATCTATGATAATACATACAAACAATAGCAATAGTGAGAAATAAATATAGTTGCTCTTTTGAACCCGCTTCAAGTCAGGATGACTAATCAACCAATCTTGGGGTAAATGGTCTCTTTTGTTTATTTCCGCCCAACTCTCTAACTCTTATACATAGAAAATGAGACTCAATATTTTGACTTCAAATTTATATAGAAGCTGTTTTCTTTCACTCATATAACTATCTGATTTAGTTCATCAATCCGAATAATGAATAAAAAACTGAAGATATCAACTCAATTCATTTCGCCCCTTTTCTAGAGAGGAAGGAATAGAGAAAAATTGATGTCTCAACGAATCGCACGTAGAGAGATTGACAATACACATAAAGTTAATGGGATTTCATAACTAATCGATTGAGCAGCAGCTCGTAGACCACCTAAAAAGGAATATTTATTATTTGATCCGTATCCCGACATAAGAAGACCAATAGGAGCAATACTTGAAATGGCAATCCATAAAAAAACACCGATATTAAGATCCGCTAAAACAAGGTGATAGCCAAAAGGGACTACTAAATAGCTTACTAAAATGGATATGACTGCTATGGATGGTCCGATACTGAATAAACGAGTATCTCCTCTAGATGGAAAGAGATTTTCTTTGAAAAGGAGTTTTGTCCCATCTGCTAGAGCTTGAAGAACTCCCAAAGGACCGGCGTATTCCGGTCCAATACGTTGTTGTATCCCTGCGGATATTTCTCTTTCTAACCATACAATTACCAGTACACCTATTGTGATTCCCAATACAAGAGTCAAAATAGGAATAAGGATCCATATAATTCCATAGCCCTCTTTAAAAAATTCTAATCTAGAAAAAGAATTGATATCTTGTACTTTTGTTGTATCAATTATCATTTCAACGATCAACTTCTCCCATAATGATATCTATGCTACCTAGTATCGTCATAATATCAGCCAATTTCATTCTTTTAACTAACTGAGGAAGAATTTGCAAATTGATAAAACCTGGCGGGCGAATTTTCAATCTCCAAGGAAAAACACTCTGATCCCCTATCAAAAAAATTCCCAATTCTCCCTTTGGGGCTTCGACTCTCACATAGAGTTCTTGTTTTGGCAATTCAAATGTAGGAGACGTTTTTTTACTAATGAATCTATATTCAAAATCATTCCATTCTGGATTCCTTTCTCTATCAAAGTATCGGATTTCTAAATTCTCATATGGACCTCCCGGAATTCCTTCTAGAGCCTGTTGAATAATTTTTATGGATTCGGTCATTTCACCAATTCGGACTAGATAACGAGCTAATGAATCTCCCTCTTTTTGCCACTGTACTTCCCAATCAAATTCGTCGTAACACTCATAATGATCAACCTTACGAAGATCCCATTGGATTCCGGAAGCTCGTAGCATTGGTCCTGATAAACCCCAATTTAGTACTTCCTCTCTACCAATAATGCCTACTCCTTCAACTCGTTCTAAAAAAATAGGATTTCGTGTAATAAGTGTTTGATATTCAGTAACTCCCGTTAAAAAATAATCGCAAAAATCCAAACATTTATCTATCCAGCCATGAGGTAGATCAGCCGCTACTCCTCCGATACGAAAATAATTATGCATCATTCTCATACCGGTAGCAGCTTCAAATAGATCATATACTAACTCTCTTTCTCTGAAAATATAGAAGAAAGGAGTCTGTGCCCCAATATCTGCCATAAAAGGACCAAGCCATAATAGATGAGAAGCTATACGACTCAACTCCAACATAATTACTCTGATATAGCTGGCTCTTTTAGGTACTTGAATATTTCCCAAATGCTCCGGTCCGTTTACGGTTATTGCTTCTGTGAACATAGTAGCTAAATAATCCCAACGCGTTACATAAGGCAGATATTGTATAATTGTTCGGTTTTCCGCAATTTTTTCCATTCCTCGGTGTAAATAGCCCAATATTGGTTCACAATCAATAACATCTTCACCATCTAGAGTAACGATGAGTCGAAGAACACCATGCATTGATGGGTGGTGGGGGCCCATATTTACTTTCATGAGGTCTTGTCTTGGAGCTGGTATATTCATAGGTTTTTACTCGATTCATTTTTTCATGAATTGCCGAAACGTAAATAAGTTCATTAAAATTCAAGATCTAATAAATCAAATAATTCAAAGTGCCTCTTTATCGTTAAATTTAAATTAACGAGTTTTTGATTTCCGAATATCCAATTGATTAATTAATTCTTTATAACATATTGGATTTTTCTTTGACAAATAAGACAGCATCCGTTGGCGTTTTCCCAAAATTTTACGTAGGCCCTTCTGTGATGAATAGTCTTTTCTGTGCAATTCTAAGTGTGAAGAAAGTTTTCGTATCCTATTGGTGAGTCTTTTTATTTGAAATGCAACAGATCCTCTGTTTTCGTCTTTTTCTTCTTGCGAAATAACCGAGATGAATGATTTTTTTACCATAAAATGAAATCCTCTTTCTCCCCCTCACTTGCTCTCTTTTTATTGATAGATATTTTTATTGATCAAATAGATATTTTTATTGATCAATAATAATTATTATTGATCAATAAAAATAATGCCACTTATTTTAATTTGATATATACAATTATCTTAATTGCGTTAATAATTCCAATTTTTTTTTTTTTTTTTTGAATTGGAATTCGAATCGGTATGCAAAAAGATGGTTTTCTGCACTCACGAAAGAGAAAAAAAAAAAAAATGAAAATTAAGAAGATTTTGTTGATCCTTTCGAGATCTAATTGATATGTCATTCAATTAATATCATCTATCAGAATGGAATGTAAAACAATGTATGTGTTCATCTCTTTGCCTTTATAGACTCGACCCTATAGGGTACAGGAAATAGAGTAAAAATGTACCATTAACGAATTTTCAATCGTGGATACATATGTATCCTTATCATACTGAAACGACTGCCGTTATTGGTATCAAACCAATAGCGGTTCATACAAGCTAAATCTTCTAATCTATAATTAGGCCAAAGAAAGAACTTTAATTTAATTAGTTTCTTTTTTTCTTTTTTTCTTTTATCAAAAATTTGATTGGTTGCCTTATTTCCATTAAATAATCTTGTATTTTTAGGTATATCATTTCTATTCCGAAAATTCAAACAAATTAGAATTCTCAATTCTCTACGACGTCTGGGGGATAAAATAGTTTCAGGAACAAACAAATCAGAATGATTTTTGTCTCTATTTCCAGTTATCTTTTGATGTTTTGGGATGAATTCATCAGAATTCTTCTTATCAACATGACTTTTTTCTCGATACCTTTGATTAATTGTGTGCTTACTCTTATGAACCAACGAAATACTTATGGTTTGATACATAATAAATTGTCCCTCTTTTTTTATAGACAGAGGAACTGATTCGATAAGCAATATTCCTTTTTTGATCAATTCTTTAAAAGTGAAATCTTTCTGAACCATTAGAATATCCAAATTCATTTCTCTCCTTTGAATAGAGGATATAGTAATTTCTTTTGGATTTATCAGTCTAAGCAGTAGACAATATACTTTGATGTTATTGATCATTTTTTGATTTAAAAAAGAATCCCATCTTAATTGAAAACGCAAATATCGTTTTAAGAAAAAACCAAACTCTGCTTCTATGTTGTTCCTGTATTGTTTTTTATCTTTTTTCTTTTTTGATCCCACATAATTTTCTTCAACAGCTTTTTCTTGGTTTGAGAAAATTGATTCAAAATCAGCTTGGTCTGCGGATTCTTTTTCTACTTGATTTTGGTTTTCTAATTCAAGATATTTTTTTGCATTTGAAAATATTGAGATCCAAATATCTCTTTTTTTCTTTCCAGGGGTGCTTTTACTTTCACTAGTATTTTTATTTCCATTAAAATTTAAAAGAAGTAATTTGATTGGTATGGTCCATGGTTTCATTTTATACACATTATAAAGTATAAAAAATTCTGAGAAAAACCAAAGTTCCAGATTTGATATGGGACAACTTAGTATTTCTTCATTCATTCTCAACCAATCAAAAAGTGTTTTTTTATTGGATAAGTTGATTTCTTGATTTTGATAAATTGGGACATAAAAAAACACTTTCTTATCTATTTTATCAATTATTTGATAATAATTAGTATTAGTCCTACTCTTAGTATATTTATTACTGTTGGTGTCAATATCCATATTGATCCACGCCTCAATATCGACTTTTTTTTTAAGAACAAAATTGAGAATTATCCAATCAAAATATTTTCTATCCGGATTTTTCGTCATCTCTATAATATTATCTTCTACTAGATAATTATTGATAGGGAGATCCACTAGCATATTAAAAAATTTTCGTTTATGCGAATTGGAATTATAAAAAATATCTTGGTTATTATTTACTTGTAATGGAAATCTATAAATAGATGAGTTCTTCTTATCTTCATAATTAAGAAATTTATATGATAAATTATCATATCTATATTGTTTTTTAACATTTTTTTTTTGATTCGGTAATGAGTCTGCTTCCAAATTATTTTGTTTTTTGTAGTTAATTAATCGGTTTTTTTTGTATGAATCCCATTTGTTTAAATATTTATTCTGACTTATAGAGTGTTGATTTACTCTATCTCGCCATTTTTGTGGTACTAATCTACTAGACCATCTAATTTGAGATAAATCATATTGATAATGACTCTTTAACCAATTTTTCCATTGATTCATTTCGAAATTGGAGAGGTTCTTATGTTTTAATTCGGAATGAAATATTTCATTTGTTCCAAAAAAATTATTTTTTATTTCATTCTTAAGAAAAAAGGATGTTCCGTTATATTGAAAGATGGATCTTAACTTAGAGAAGTTTAAAACTGGAGTTTGGGATAATTTGTAAAATACATATGCTTGTGACAAGTAAGATAAGTCACAAAAAGTCTGTGAACTCTTATTACTAATATTAGAAAATGGTTTTTTTATAGTTGAAATAAAGTGATTTAAATTTTGGTTTGTTTTATCAATTCTTTCTTGATTTGTTTCATCATTGTAAATAGATTGATTATTGGAAATGGATTTATTAATAATCCATTTTTTTTTTGTTGAGTCAAGAAAAAGTTGTGTATTTATTCTAGGAAAATGAATAATGCATAAAAAAATATCTATATATATATTTTCAATGAAAAATTTTATAAAATAATTTGATTTACGAATTAGTTGAATAGTTCTTCTTTTTAATCTCTGCCAAAGATTTGTTGGCGGTTCCAATCTTTTATCCTCATAACTTATTTTCTTAGATAGAATATTTCTATCTAGGGGTATAAATCTTTTTTTGGTGTCTTTTGTAATTTTTGCTATTTGATTTAGTATTGTGTTTGTTCTATCAGTCAGATCTTGTATTTTTTTTTTTGTCAATGAAGAATTTATCCAATTTGTAGATTGAATTTGAATGGTTGATTCATGAATTATTTCATTACTGATTTTCGAATCTTTTTGAATTTCAATTTTGTTCAATTCATATATTTCTTTCAATCCAAATAACGGAATTGGGTTTAGGTTTGAGAGTTCTTTTATTATTTTTTTTAGAAATCGAATCTTTTGAATAAACCATTTTTTTGTTTCTTTTGATGCATTTAAAAAAAATCTTGTTTTTTCTTTTAAAATTCTTATACCTATAAAACATTTCTTTTTCAATTTTAACATTTTTTTTTTGAGTTCTTTAAAAATAGGTTCAAAAAATGAAAGTTGTTTTCGAGGAGAACCGAAAGGAAGTTCAGTTTCCATTCCTAAAACTGTTAAAAAACAAAAATCATTTTTTTTATTTTTTCTTGGATTGGTATAAGTTTCTCGTGACTTAGATTTGTGCCAAGGTTTTAGATGAAAGGGAAATAGAATTTTTATCTGAATACCGTCTGTTAACCAGTTTTTCGGAAATTCTTTTTCTGATAATTGAATCCCATTATAAGTACATTTAACATGCATTTCTCTATTCCAATCCCTTAAATCCTCGGTCCATTCGGGAAATTGAAATAATAGTATACGGGCGATATTTTTAGCTATTATTAAAGAGGGTAATAATATATATTTTCGAAAAATCGATTGGGTTACTAATAGAAGACCTCGTATTACTTGAGCAAATAGAATGTTATCCCAGGCTTCTGCTATTTCTATACGTGCTTTTTCTCTTCTTTTGTCTTGGTTTCTTTTGTCCTCTTCTTTTTTTTTATCAATTTCTTTTGTCTTTTTTTCTGTATAATCCGAAATTTTTAATTCTGTATTTTTCCATACCCAATTTTTCAAAATTCTTTTTATCGGTTCGGAGATATCAAAATTTAAAAAAGTGTCTTTGTCTATTCTGTCCAAAAAAAGGGGGGAATGTACATTTGCCTCAAAGGGTGTCCAAATAACTGTTTTACGCCTTTGGGCGCGCATGGATCCTTTGATTATGTTTCGACGAAAATCGGATTGTTGAGAATAACGTATTAAAGCCACTTCGTCTGTTTGATCATTATTATCAGTATCTTTGAAATTATGATAAGTATTGGTATTTTGTAGGTTATTATTAAAAATCACTACACGTTTGGATTTTTT